ATGGGAAGAAAAGTGGGGGAGAAGGGGGCTGGAGTTTTTACTTCAAGCTGTTTAGTTCTTTGTTTGTCTGGGTCTGGTTATGTTTTTTATGAAACAATTTTAGAAGGCTCTATTACTTATGTAAAACTATGAAGATGGTTTGACTCTGACTTATTGCTCGTTTATTTTGGGTTACAATTTGATTCTTTGGGGGCAGGAATGTTGTTAGTCGTTGCTGTAGTGTCTACTTTAGTTCATGTTTTTTCTATTGCATATATGGAAGGAGACCCACATATTCCGCGGTTTATGGCTCTGTTGTCTTTTTTTACGTTTTTAATGTTTATTTTAGTTTCAAGCGATAATCTTCTTCAATTATTTATTGGTTGAGAGGGGGTGGGGCTTTGTTCTTATTTATTAATTAGTTTTTGATTAACTCGTTTAGAAGCGAATCGAGCGGCTATTAAAGCAATGCTTGTTAATCGGATAGGAGACGTTGGGTTAATCTTGGCTGCATTTATCTTTTTAGAGGTATATGGTACTTTGGAGTTTTCTTCTCTTTTTGCGATTCCTCTTTCTTCATATCAAATTTCTTTTATCTGTCTTTTATTAGTTTTTGGGGCAATGGGTAAGTCGGCTCAACTGGGGCTTCATACTTGACTTCCGGATGCAATGGAAGGTGAAAAGGCCCTTTTTTAGAAAGTAAGTGACTATATGCGGAAAAGACTATTGAGTTTATTCGCAGGACTCTTATTAAGAGATAACGTGAGGTCTTTTAACAGGGTCTGTTATATTGTTTCTTTTACTCTTAGATTTTGTCTTCAGAGACTTTATGTTACTCTCTTTAAATGCTACTCTTAATCCATTATTTTTTTAAAATACTAATTCTGGTTATTCCGCTGTTAATCGCGGTTGCTTTTTTTACTTTAGTCGAACGGAAGGGGCTGGGTTATATGCAATCTAGAAAAGGCCCGAACATAGTTGGAGTTGGGGGGTTGCTCCAACCTTTTGTAGACGGGATAAAATTATTTACTAAAGAGCTCGTTATTCCGCATCACACAAATTGATTTGTTTTCCTTTTTGCTCCAGTGTTTTCTTTTCTTTTGGCTCTAGTTATTTGAGGGGTTATTCCTTATAATAAAGGGGTTACTTTGGGGGACTTAGGCTTAGGCGTGTTATATGCTTTGGCCGTTTCTTCTATCAGTGTCTATGCGGTGTTAATGTCTGGGTGAGTGAGCTATTCAAAGTTTGCTCTTCTGGGAGCTGTTCGGGCCGCAGCGCAAATGATTAGTTATGAAGTTTCTATCGGGTTAATTATAATTACTGTTATTTTATGTGTGGGTTCTTTAAATCTGACCCAAATTGTGGTCTCGCAATTTCAAGGGTGATTTATTTGTCCTCTTTTTTCTGTTGGGATTTTGTTTTTTGTTTCTATTCTTGCGGAGACGAATCGTGCTCCTTTTGATTTAACAGAAGGAGAATCTGAGCTTGTCTCCGGCTATAATGTTGAATATGCTTCTATGTCTTTTGCGTTGTTTTTTTTAGCAGAATATGCTCATATAATTTTTATGAGTTGTTTAATGATAATTTTATTCTTTGGGGGTTGGCTTTCTCCCGTTGAGTTTTATGGAGGGGGCACAGAGTGGCTGAGTTTGAAAACAACATTTATGGTTTTCCTTTTTATTTGAGTGAGAGCATCTTTTCCTCGAATAAGATATGATCAACTTATGTCCCTTTTATGGAAAGGGTTTTTGCCACTAAGTTTGGGGTTGGTGAGTTTAGAGGCTAGTCTTCTATTTGGGTTTAATGGGCCTCCTTTTTAATTATGTCTTTGCGAAAAAAAAGTCCGTTATTGTTTCTAATAAACGGACTCTTGGTGGATCTTCCTTCGCCTTCCAATATTAATTATCTATGAAATATGGGTTCTTTATTAGGACTCTGTTTAATAACACAAATTATAACTGGGTGTTTTTTATCTATGCATTATTGCGCAGAAATAAGCTTTGCCTTTGCCTCTATTGGCCATATTATGCGAGATGTTAGTAGTGGGTTTTTATTGCGTTATACCCATGCGAATATGGCATCTGTTTTTTTTTTTTGTTTATATGTACATATTGGTCGAGGTTTATATTACGGGGGTTATACAAAAGCTTCTGTTTGAAGCATTGGGGTTTTAATTTTTTTTTTGACAATGGCGACAGCTTTTGTTGGTTATGTTTTACCTTGAGGGCAGATGTCTTTTTGAGGAGCCACTGTTATTACGAATTTATTATCGGCTATTCCTTATGTTGGAACAGATATTGTACAATGGGTCTGAGGGGGGTTTAGTGTGTCGGGGGCCACTTTAACTCGCTTTTTTAGTTTGCATTTTTTATTACCTTTTTTATTGGTGTTTTTAGCGGGGGTGCATTTGGCTTATTTGCACATAGAGGGGTCGAATTCGCCTTTGGGGGTGCGCTCTTTAATCGACAATATCTCTTTTCATGTTTTTTTTTCTTCAAAAGATTATTATGGAATAATTATTTTATTTTTGGGGTTAATGGGTCTAGTCTTTTTTTTTCCAAATTTTTTAGGCGACCCAGAGAATTTTCTTCAAGCAAATTCTTTGGTCACACCCGTTCACATTCAACCAGAGTGATATTTTTTATTTGCTTATGCTATTTTGCGTTCTATACCAAATAAATTAGGGGGAGTTTTCTTGATGGGTTTTAGTATTTTTATTTTATTACTTGTCTTTGTGCTCCACCAAAGTGAATTAAGGGGTTTGTCTTTTCGTCCTTTAGGGCGGTTTTTTTTTTGGTTTTTTGTAATGGACTTTTTTCTTTTAACTTGAGTTGGAGCACAAGTAGTAGAGGCCCCTTTTATTAACATAGGACAAGTGGCGTCTTTTTTTTATTTTTTTTATTTTTTAGTTTTAATGCCCTACTTAGGAGCTTTAGAGAATAAACTGAGAAATGGCCATTGGGCTTAGTGAACTTTTTGTTTTAGGGGGTTTGATTTTAAGTTTGTTAATTTTAAGTATGAGAGGCCCAGCGTTAAATATATTTATTTTTGTGTGTGTGTGTTTCTTTTTTTTTTATTGGGCCAGTTGGGGCTCAATGTGGATATTGGGTGTTTTTAACAAAAGTAGTTGGGTAAATGTAACGGGGGGCTTGGTTCTTATAGGTTCTTTTGCTGTTTTCTTAATGTTACAAAATACTGCAAATGCCCCGGTTTTAAACTTAATGGTTGCTCTGGGGGGGCTTTGCTTAATCTCTTCTAAAAATTGGCTTTTTGTTTATTTATCAATTGAACTTCCCACTCTTTCTTTTTTTATTCTAATTGCTTGGCGAGAGGGGTCGGGACAAAGTGCGGAGGCTGGGTTAAAGTATTTTGTACTAGGGGCTTTTTCTTCTGGCCTGTTTTTAGTGGGATGTGCTTTATTGTGCGCCGCAACTGGAAGGGCCTTTCTCTCTCATGGGGATTTAACTCAGAATTTTTTTTGTGTTCCTCTTGGAAATTTATTAATAACAATTGCCCTTTTATTTAAGTTATCCGCAGCGCCTTTTCATATATGAACTCCAGATGTTTATGAAGGAGCACCGGGGTCGACAACGGCTTTACTTGCCATTGTTCCTAAAATAGGCGTTTTTTCTTTATTGGTTTCGATAGGGCCAGCGGCAAACATTTTATTAATGGGGGTTTTGGCTTCTTTAATTGTCGGTGCTTTAGGGGCTTTAAATCAGACTAGAATAAAGCGACTTTTAGCTTATAGTGGCGTCGGGCATGTTGGGTTTATACTTTGAGGAATGGAGACAGGGTCCTTTGGAGGCCTTCAGGCTAGTTTACTTTATTTAGGGTTATATGTTTTAATGTCTATTTGTGCCTTTACGATTGTCTTAGCTTTAAATATGGCCAAAAGCATGCTTGTGGAATTCACAGGTTTGTCTCGTAGATTTCCTTTATTAGGGGGTTCTTTGGCTTTGGTTTTTCTTTCCATTGCGGGGATTCCGCCTTTAGCGGGGTTTATTGGTAAGTGATTAGTGTTATTGACAGGTGTAACAAGTGGATCGTATCTAATTTTTTTTTTTGCGATTGCTTGTGCCGTTTTATCTGGAGTTTATTATGTTCGAATTGTTAAAATTATCTATTTTCAAGTGGGACATCCTCTTTTAATTTCTTTGAAAATGTTTCGGCGTGAAAGTCAATTAAATCTAAAAAAAGCGGCGTTAATGGGGTTTAGTTTATACTTAATCGGATTAGTTGTTTTAGTTCCTAATTTATGGCTTTTAATTATAACAGAGGCTTTAGAAGGATTATTTTAAAATGGCGGAAGTGTTTTATGGGTTGAGTTTTATTGTTGTGGGCTCTGGGATAATGGTAGTGTCGACATTTAACCCGGTTTTTGCGGTTTTTTGATTAGTTGTTGTTTTTATTAGTTCTGCTTTTCTCTTTCTTTTATTAGGGATTGATTTTATTGCTTTTATTTTTTTAATCATTTATGTTGGAGCCATTACAATTTTATTTTTGTTTGTAATAATGCTATTAAATTTAACCGATTTTCCTCCTGGATTTCGCCAGGGAAGAGAGGCAGACGTAACAAATTATGTCTTTGTCGGGCTGCTTCTAGGGGTGTTTTTTTTTTCAGAAATTCTGTCTGGGTGATTGTTTCATGAGTCTATCTTTTTTTTTTTGAAAGAGCCGCAGTGAGAGTTGACGACACAATGAACGATTATTAAACTTTCAAACGTGGAGGCCTTGGGAGGGGTTTTATACACAATTTGTCTTCCTTTGTTTTTTTTAGCAAGTTTTGTGTTATTAGTGGCTTTAATAGGGGCTCTTATATTAACGAAAGAAACCGTGGAAAAAGGGAAGTTTAAGCTTCGTAAACAAGATCTTTTTTCTCAAATAAATAAAAAGTTTTAGTGAGTGGGGCTTATTTTGAACAATTTGAAGTAGTGGAATGAGTCTTTCTGACAAATTCTTCTATAATGATGTTTATAACGGGGGTCGGTTTATTGTTATTAAAAGGGAGGAGAGTCATTCCGTTAAGGTGGCAATCTATTTTGGAGATAATATGTGGACATTTTTATTCTATGACGATAGAAAACTTAGGGAAAAAAGGTTTACAAAATTACCCTTTTATTCTCTCTTTGTTTTTTTTTATTTTTTTTCTAAATAGTTTTGGTCTTTTTCCTTATGTTTTCACCCCAACCGCACATATTGTGATTACTTTTGGGTTGTCTTTTTCTATTATTTTAGGAGTGACTTTGGCTGGTTTCTGACGTTTTAAAAAAGAATTTTTTAGTCTTTTTATGCCTGCGGGTGCCCCTTTGGGTTTGGCTTTTTTATTAGTTCTAATTGAAACTGTTAGTTATTTTTCTAGGGCGATTTCTTTAGGTGTCCGTTTGGCTGCTAATTTATCTGCAGGTCATCTTTTATTTGTTATTTTAGCGGGGTTTGCTTTTAGTGCGTTAATTAGTGGGGGGCTGATCGGAGCTGGTTTATTGGGTATAATGGCTCTCATAACATTATTAGAGATTGCGGTTGCAATAATTCAAGCATATGTTTTTTGTTTATTGACGGTGATTTACTTGGGGGATGTCGTAGCCTTACATTAATTTTTAAAAACTTGGGTGGAGTGGGCCTAGTGTTTTTTTTTCTTTTCATGGGGGTCTTGAGTGTGGTTAAAACATCTCGGGAAAAGAAAAATAAATTAAAGAGAAACACTTTGGAGTGATCCCTTGGGGTATTATTAAGTGTTTTTCTTTTATGGGGGGGGTTCGACTTAGAGGGGCAATTTCAATTTCTAACTCAAATGGAGTGGGTTTTTTCTCCGATTTTAGGACTACAATGAGGGCCTGTTGTGTTTGCCTTAGATGGGGTTTCTTTGTTGTTTTTAAGTTTAACTACTTTGTTAATCCCAATTTGTGTTTTAGTTACGGAAGAGGAGAGCGTTCATTTGTTTAAAGAGTTTTTACTTTGTTTGTTGGCCCTAGAGTTTTTGTTAATAGGGGTTTTTTTAACATTAGATTTGCTTATTTTTTATGTTTTGTTCGAAGGAATTTTAATTCCAATGTTTTTATTAATTGGGGTATGAGGGTCTCGAGAGGAAAAAGTTCGCGCTTCTTATTATTTTTTTTTTTTTACTTTTGCTGGGTCTGCGTTTATGCTCGTAGGGTTTTTCCAATTTTATTGGAGCGCTGGAACAACAGACTATTTAACCTTGCTTAATATTAGAGCTTTAGAGACAATTCAAAAATGAGTTTTAATTGGTTTTTTTTTTAGTTTTGCAGTGAAGATTCCGTTAATTCCTTTACATATTTGACTTCCACAAGCGCATGTCGAAGCTCCTGTTTCTGGTTCGGTTATTTTAGCGGGGGTTCTTTTAAAACTAGGGGGGTATGGGCTTTTACGGTTTTCTTGGCCTTTATTGCCAGGAGCCTCTCGATATTGGACCCCTTTAATTTTCACCCTAGGGCTGATAGCGGTTGTTCTGGGGGGGTTAACAACTTGTCGTCAAGTGGACTTTAAACGACTTGTTGCATATTCTTCCGTGGCGCATATGGGACTAGTTCCTCTAGGTCTTTTTTCTCAAACCTACGAAGGGTTAGTTGGGGCAGTTTTTTTAATGTTAGCCCATGGGCTTGTGAGCTCTGCACTTTTTATTGTTGTCACTTTTTTATATGTACGTAGCCACTCTCGTCTCATCAAGTATTATCGAGGAGTGGTTTTTTCAATGCCTCTTTTCGCTATTGTTTTATTGATTTTATCTTTAACCAACATGGGGTTTCCTTCAAGTAGTAGTTTTATAGGAGAGTTTTTTTCGATGCTTGCTACTTTTAAGTATAATTATGGGGTTGGAGTTCTTGCGTCTTCTGGGGTGGTGTTATCAGCTGCTTATTCTCTTTATATGTATAATCGAATGTGTTTTGGGGCCGCATCTAATTTTTTACTTTATACAAGGGATTTGAGTCGGAGAGAATTCCTAGGAGTATTGCCTTTTTTGTTTTTTATTCTATTTTTTGGGGTGTGTCCTTTTATTCTTGTTGACCCAATAAAGAATGGGGCGCTTTTTAGTGTTGTGGCTTAAATGCGTGATAGAGTCGTGAAGATGTAGAGGTCTTATTATTTATTTTTTTTTTATGGTTTTGTCGATATTATGTGTTAGAAGAGGGGCTCGGGCCTTTTATATTTGGGACGAGAGAGCCGAAAAGGCTTTGCCTTATTGGTTCTTTTTTTTTTATTTGCTATAAGTGGGGTAGACAAAAGGATTGTTACCGGGCTCATACCCCGGGGGTGTGGGTTCAAGTCCCACCTCCATTTTATCCTTTGGTTTTGGGGAGGTGAAAAGACAAATTTTCTTTTTAATACATGTTAGTGGAAGCGCACAGGTGAGGAAGTCCGTAGTTTTAGACTCTTAGGGTTGGTATTAGGTGTTGGCGAGATAGTCTCGTTTTACCGAAGATGCATTGTTTATCCACATTCTCACTGAGACAAAGGGGGACTTTTAAAGACAGCAGTAGAGAATTTTATACAATGCACAAAAGTGTGATATAGAGAGGGAAATTAAGGTCCGTCTTATTAAGTGCCAGCAGACGCGGTGATACTTAAGGGCCCGGTCTTTTTATATTGAAGCATTAAAAGTACGAAGGCAAAAACTTAAAAGTAAATAGACCTTTTTTGTAGCGGTAGAATGTTTTAATAAAAAAAAGAATTCCTTAGTGAAGATAATTTATTTTAGGGCTATAGTACGAGAGCGTAGGGGGCGAACAGGATTTGAGACCCTGGTAGTCTATGCTGTAAATAATGAATAAAAGTTTAAACAAATATTCTGCTTGAGTAGTACGGTCGCAAGATTAAAATTCAAAAAACTTGGCTGTTCATTGTCTATTAGAGGAGCGTGTCGTTTAATTCGATATTCCGCGAGATACCTTACCCAGACTTGAATTAAATACAGGTATTGCATGGCCATCGTCAATTGGTGCTCAAACAACTGATTAAACGCAACAATAGTTGGAGGAAGTTAGGTATCATTGTCTTAATGTTTGGGGATTAGATGCGCTACATTTTACTATTTAAAAAGAAAAACTTAAAATAGTGGTCCAGAAAGCACTTGGAAAACGTGGGAAGTTGGATTTAATAGTAATGGGGGAGTAGAGCGCTCCCATGAAAAAAGGGCAATGTTAGTACAAATAGCCCGTCGCCTTTGTCTAGTAGATTATTTCAATGCTTTTAGCAAATAAATATTAATAAGATAAAGAAAGTCGTAACATAGTGAGGGTGAGGGAACTGGCCCTTGATGACGATGGTTTTTCACCCATATCATTTGGTAGAGCCTTCTCCTTGGCCTTGTGTAGGGGCTGGGGGGGCTTTTTTTTTAACACTAGGAGCAGTTATTTTTTTCCACTATGGTTTTGGGCATCTTTTAGGGTTGGGCCTTTTGGTGCTTGGGGTTGTGATGATTATTTGATGACAAGATGTTATTAGGGAATCTACTTTTCAAGGCCACCATTCTCTGATGGTTAAACGTGGTATTAAAATTGGTATGCTTTTATTTATTCTTTCAGAAGTTCTCTTTTTTTTTTCTTTTTTTTGAGCTTTTTTTCATAGTAGTTTGGCCCCGTCTGTTGAATTAGGGGCTCTTTGGCCACCCCAAGGTGTCCAACCTTTAGATTCTTTTTCTGTGCCTTTATTAAACACGGCTGTTTTACTGAGTTCTGGAGCTACTGTTACTTGGGCCCACCATGGTTTAGTTTGTGGTTCTCGAAAAGATGTGATTTTTGGGTTGACTTTTACGGTTTTTTTGGGGGTTTTATTTACAGGGCTTCAAGCTCTTGAGTATTATGCAGCGACATTTACAGTGTCCGATTCTGTTTATGGGTCTACTTTTTTTATTGCAACAGGTTTTCATGGTTTTCATGTTATAATAGGAACGACTTTTTTAGGGGTTTGTTTAATTAGATTTCGGGCAAACCAATTCACTTCTCGTCAACATGTGGGGTTTGAAGCGGCTAGTTGATATTGGCATTTTGTTGATGTTGTATGGTTGTTTTTATATCTTTGCATCTATTGGTGAGGTGCGTAAAAAAATAATTTAAAATGAATAAAGATACAATTGTTCTAATAATAGAAGCGGCCAAGGGTTATTTCGTACTCGTTATAAAAAAAGTTATACCAAAAAGTTCTTGTCGAAAAGACTTGCCAGAGGCTTTAGGGATGGGTTTGCAAGATGCTGCCAGCCCAATTATGGAAGAGGTTTCTTTTTTTCATGATCAAATTATGTTTTTATTAATTATTATTATTATTGCTGTGCTATGGTTAATTATGGAGGCTTTGATAGGAAAGTTTTATGATAGAGAATTAGTGGAAGGGACTGTTTTAGAGATTGTTTGGACAATTGTCCCTGCAATGGTTTTAGTTTTAATTGCTTTACCTTCTTTGCGATTATTATATTTTATGGATGAGGTTGTTAATCCGGCTTTAACGATAAAGGCGATAGGGCATCAGTGGTATTGGGCATATGAATATTCCGATTATGAGGAAGAGCCTATTTGCTTTGATTCTTATATGACTCCTGTGTCAGAGTTGGCTCACGGTGATTTTCGGCTTTTAGAAGTAGACCAAAGATTATTTCTTCCTATTGAAACTCATATTCGAATCTTAGTTACGGGGGCAGATGTTTTACATTCTTTTGGGGTACCCGCGCTTGGGTTAAAGACAGATGCTGTACCAGGCCGCTTAAACCAAACGGGGGTTTTTATTAAACGGCCGGGTACTTTTTTTGGGCAATGTTCAGAAATTTGTGGCGCAAATCATTCTTTTATGCCTATTGTGGTGGAGGCGGTTTCTTTTATGAAATTTACTCGCTTTATTGATGCTTTATAGATGTGTTCTTGTTGTAATAGTTTTAATATTATTAGGCTGTTGGGGGGTGGTGCTAAATAGGGGGCATTTTATAACCATGGTGATTTCTATAGAATTAATTCTATTAGCTGCTTTTCTTTTGTTTTTAGTTAATTCCAAAGAAATGGGCGTTTTAATGGGGCAAGTTTTTACTATTATGGGTGTGACTATTGCGGCGGCAGAATCCGCTATTGGTTTAGCGATTTTAGTCGTTTATTATAGAATTCGTGGAACAATTGTTTTAAAATCTTTAAGTTCACTTCGAGGCTAAGTGCAGGCGGATTACTTTAGCCTTTTTATTTTGTTGAGTTTTAGTGCTTTTCTTTCTATAATTTTTTTTTTTGCTTCTTATTTTTTCGGGGAGAAAAAGCCAGACCGAGAAAAGATTTCCTCTTATGAGTGTGGCTTTTTACCATTCGGGGCCCCGGGGAGCCCATTTTCTGTTCGGTTTTTTTTAATTGGGATTTTGTTTTTGGTTTTTGATTTAGAAATTTCTTATCTTTTTCCATGGTGCGTTTTATATAATCAAATTTCTCCTTTTGCCTATTGAGGTATGATTGGGTTTTTGGGGGTTTTAGTTTTAGGGTTAGTTTACGAATGATTAAAAGGGGCTCTAGAATGAGAATAGTAAAAACCAAATAATAAAAATTAATTTCGGGTGAGAGTTGTTTAGAAGTAAAAAACAATTATAAAGTGAAGATAAAGTCCTCTCTATTATGAGAATAATAGTAAAAGTTAGCCCACTCCTGTTTCTGCTTTAATTCACGCTGCGACAATGGTCACGGCAGGTGTTTATTTATTAATTCGATGTTCTCCTTTTTTAGAGCAAGCCCCCGTTGTCTTAGTTGGTATAACTGTTTTAGGTTCTTTAACGATCTTTGTCGCAGCAACATCTGGAGTTGTTCAAAGTGATTTAAAAAAAGTGATTGCTTATTCTACTTGTAGCCAATTGGGGTATATGGTTTTGGCTTGTGGTATTTCTTCTTACTCGATTAGTTTGTTTCATCTAATGAACCATGCTTTTTTTAAAGCTTTATTATTTTTGGGGGCTGGGGCTTTAATCCATGCACTTTCTAACGAGCAAGATATACGAAAAATGGGAGGTCTTCTATTACCCCTTCCTTTAATCTATAGTGTGATGCTGATTGGCTCTAGTTCTTTGATGGGACTCCCTTATTTAACGGGGTTTTACTCTAAAGATTTAATTTTAGAGCTTGTTTTAGAGCAATACTATACAACTTTTGCTTATTGGCTGGGGTGTTTTTCTGTTTTTTTAACTGCCTTTTACTCAGTGAGACTTCTTTATTTAGTTTTTTTATCGGGAACGAATGCTCAGAGGGGGTTGGTTATAAAAGAAGGATCTTGAGTTCTAATATTGCCTCTTGTTTTTTTAGCAATAGGAAGTTTATTCTGGGGGTATTTAACAAAAGATATTTTTTGATCTTTTCAAACTACTATTTCTCCCAGCGGATCTATTATTGTAAAAATGTTACCCACTGTATTAAGTTTAGGGGGGGCCGTTGTAGTGGTCATTTTTTTTTTAAAAATATCTACTCTTTCTCATTGGCTTTTTTTAGGCTATACATTTTTTCTTTCTGCTTGGCAATTTAATTTTCTTTTTAATTACTTTTTTATTTTGAAAATAATGAAAACCGGTGTTTTGTTTTCATATTGGACCATGGATAAGGGAGCGGTTGAGTTACTAGGACCAAGAGGGCTTTCTTATTTTTGGGTTTGAATGGCTCAAAGATTAAGCCATCTACAGTCTGGGTTGGTTTTCAATTATGTTTTAGTTATTTTACTGGGGGTTATTAGTCTGTTTTTAGCGACTCTTTAAAGGAAGGGGGGGGGGTTAGGTAAAAGTAAACCATTGGTCTTCAAAACCAAAAATGTGGGTGCAAATCCCACACTCTCTGTTAGATGCCACAGCTAGATACTACTGTTTATGTCGTTCAATATAGGTGGGTGTTGTTAGTTTTAGTGTCGTTATTGTTTTTATTGGTTTTTGTACTTCTACCTTGGGTGAAATTAAATTGAAAGACAAGGAATTGGGCAGAGGGTCTTCGAGGTCTCGCTCTAAGACGTTCTTTCAAAAGCACTTCTGTTGTTCTTAATGTTTGGTCGCTATAAGTTAAATGAAAAATCTTTATTTAAACCGGTGATTATTTTCAACAAATCATAAGGATATTGGGACTTTATATTTAGTTTTTGGGGTGGGGGCAGGTATGATAGGAACTGCTTTTAGTATGCTTATAAGATTAGAGTTGTCTGCCCCCGGAGCGATGCTTGGGGACGACCATCTTTATAATGTAATTGTGACCGCACATGCTTTTATTATGATTTTTTTTTTAGTAATGCCGGTTATGATTGGTGGGTTTGGAAATTGGTTAGTGCCATTATATATTGGTGCGCCCGATATGGCCTTCCCTCGTTTAAATAATATTAGTTTTTGATTACTTCCCCCGGCTCTAGTGTTACTGTTAGGGTCTGCTTTTATAGAGCAGGGAGCCGGAACGGGGTGGACGGTTTACCCTCCTCTTTCTAGTGTTTTAGTTCACTCGGGGGGTGCGGTGGACTTAGCTATTTTTAGCCTTCATTTGGCTGGTGCTTCTTCTATTTTGGGAGCAATGAATTTTATAACGACAATTATAAATATGCGAGCCCCAGGGGTGGCATGAGATAGATTACCGCTTTTTGTTTGATCTATCTTAATAACTGCTTTTTTATTATTATTATCTTTACCGGTGTTGGCAGGTGCGATAACAATGCTATTGACAGATAGGAATTTTAATACAACTTTTTTTGACCCTGCGGGCGGGGGAGACCCGATTCTCTTTCAACATTTGTTTTGGTTTTTTGGTCATCCCGAGGTTTATATTTTAATTTTGCCTGGGTTTGGGATGATATCTCAAATTATCCCAAACTTTGTTTCAAAAAAACAAGTTTTTGGCTATTTAGGGATGGTGTATGCAATGGTGTCTATTGGTGTTTTGGGGTTTATTGTGTGGGCGCATCATATGTTCACGGTTGGAATGGATGTGGACACAAGAGCCTATTTTACTGCAGCTACAATGATTATCGCGGTACCAACGGGGATAAAAGTGTTTAGTTGGTTGGCCACTATGTTTGGCGGAACTTTACGATTGGAGACGCCTCTTTTGTGAGCTCTAGGTTTTGTTTTCCTTTTTACCTTGGGGGGATTAACGGGAGTTGTTTTAGCTAATAGTTCTCTGGACATTGTTTTACATGATACTTATTATGTTGTGGCCCATTTTCATTATGTCCTTTCGATGGGGGCCGTTTTTGCTATTTTTGGAGGGTTTTATTATTGAGTTGGGAAAATAACAGGGTTTTGTTATCGAGAGTTATATGGGAAAATTCATTTTTGATTAATGTTTTTAGGGGTAAATCTAACGTTTTTCCCACAACACTTTTTAGGGTTAGCGGGTTTGCCTCGTCGTTACTCGGACTTCCCAGATAGTTTTGGGGGGTGGAATCTTATCAGTTCTTTAGGCTCCTCCATTTCTATCGTCGGGGTTGTTTGGTTTCTTTATATTATTTATGCTTTATATGCAACAGAAGAACGATTCTTAAGTTGGGCAAACAAAGGTTCTATTGAGTGGTTTTTGTCTTCTCCTCCACTATCGCATACATATAATGAATTACCTTTTGTTTTTATGGGGTTAAAAAGAAACCTTTAATTTACGTGTAAGAAACTGGGTTTAGTTTTTTTTGATCGGAGTTTTGTTTTTAATATTTGATTTGGAAATCTCTTATTTGTTTCCTTGGTGTGTTTTATATAATCAAATTGCTCCTTTTGGTTACTGGGCCATGGTCGTTCTCCTAGGGATTTTAACCCTGGGTTTGGTATATGAATGACTTGAGGGCGGCTTGGAATGAGAGTAATGCAGTTCCATCCTTATCATTTAGTGGATCCTTCTCCTTGACCTTGTTTAGGGGCAGGGGGGGGTTTTTTTTTAACACTAGGTTCTGTTGTCTTTTTCCATTGTGGCCATGGGGTGCTGTTAAGTTTAGGTGTCGTGGTTTTAAGTATAGTTGTAGTGGTTTGATGACAAATAATAACTAGGTAGAGTAAGTCGAAACATAGTGAGGGTGAGGGAACTGGCCCTCGGGAGAGGAAAGTGTCATTCTTTTTCTCCTAGCCGGTTATAACGCTTTATTGAAGGGAGAGTGTTGTTGGGAGCAAATTAAAAAAGCTCGGGTTCCTTTGAAAGCTTACAAGCCAGTTTGGTTTATCTTTTTATATATGTTATTATGACTATCTGGGTTTTCTCTCTTATATTGGGCTTTCATTTATATAAAAATTTACTTATAGAATTTAGTGGAGTGCCCCGCGTTTTACCTCTTTTTGCAATTACTTTAGGCGTCGTATTTTTTTCTATTGCGGGCCTCCCTCCTTTTGCCGGATTTGTAGGTAAATGAGTCATTTTGTTGTCTGGGGTACTCTCTCAGTCTTATTTTGTTCTGTAATAGGAGGTGATTATTATGTTAGAGTTGTCAAAAGACTAGATGCTGTCTATAATGGAAAACTGTAATTTAACATGGGAAAGGGGTTTCGGGATGTGGGGCTCTCTTATTTTAATAAATAACTGGAATTTGGGGATGATGTTTATAATGAAAAACTTAAATTTAATTTGGGTAGGTTGATGTTTATAATGAAAAACTTAAATTTAATTCGTTGGTTTTTTTCTTTGGCTCTGCTTCGTTTAGGGACTCGCCCCGGCTTGGCGGGGTTTCTATTTGCTTTCTTATTGAGTGTTTTCTTTTTAATTGATTTCGGGGCGGCCGCGGCGGAAGGGCCGGGCATTCCGACGCCGCCCCCGCCCCCTCCCCCTGAGTGTTATCCGATGTTGTATAGTCGAGAGCACATTCAGTTTCTTGCGCCGACAGTTGGGCCCTGCCAATGAGTAGACGCTTGGGGGTGGCATGAAGGGCGCCCAGCGAATGTCACGTTAATTGGGTCGCAACGTCCCGAGCACGAACTGTATAGACCGACTTACCACTTTGAAGTGGGGGCAGCCCACGTTCTCCGGCCAACGGTGCCACAAGGGGAAGAGGTGCCTGTTTTATCAGGCTGTTGCATCCTTTAATAGGGGAGGGGTCTTCTTTATTAAATTTGGAATTCTTGTTGGGGTATTGTTTTAAATAGAGCCCATTTTATTTTAATGATTATTTCTGTTGAGTTAATTTTATTAGCTGCATTTTTTTTCTTTTTAATAAATTCTAAAGAGATTGATCTTTTGGTGGGACAAATTTTTATGTTATTAGGGGTTACTGTGGCAGCGGCCGAATCTTCTATTGGTCTTGCTATTTTAGTGGTGTATTATCGCGTTCGAGGGACAGTAACTCTGAGGTCTTTTAGTTCTTTACGGGGGTAACGGTGGAGTGTCATGGGTTATTGGTGATGTTGCTTTTTAGTGTGTTTTTGTCTGCTCTTTTGTCTGGGGCTTCTTATTTTTTAGGGGGGAAAGAACCAGATCGAGAAAAGGTTTCTGCTTATGAGTGTGGTTTGGCTCCTTTTGGGAAGCTAGGACATCCTTTTTCTATAAAGTTTTTTTTGCTTAATTGGCTTTTTATAAGAATTGAAATAAAGGATAAATGGGTTTTGTCTTTTGTCAATGTATAACTCTTATGTAGGTGAGGTGAACAAGGGTGTTACTTTTGGGTTTATGTTGCGGGCTCGAGATCCGCCCTCATTCGGAAAAAAGTGGAAAACTAAGGTGAGATGAGGTGAACGATAACTTCGAAAAAAATAAAGAAGCTTTATAATATGGAATTTGGCGAAAACGTAAAGAAATTGGGGAAAGAGAAACATCTTATTACTAAAAACAAGAAATCAAACGAAATTCCGTTTGTAACGGTGAGTGAAAGCGGAGTGAGCCTTGTAAGTAACTAATGGAAGAAAAGTGTTTCATACATTTTAGGTCAAAGAGCATCTTACACTGAAAAAAAGAGTACTGTGAAGGAAAGTTGAAAGAGAAGTGAAAAACCTGCAAATTTATTTCCTAAGCAGCTATTGAATAGCGTACCTTTTGTATAATGGGTTCATGAGTTAGAGTTTGGCGAATATAAGCTAAAAGCGTAAATATAAAGAAATTATTTGAGTCAAATCTCCCGAAACCAAGTGATTTAACCATAGGCTGTTTTTAGAACGAACCGGTGATTGTGGCAAAAATCTCGGAGGACTTATGGTTGGGGGTGAAAGACCAATCGAACTTGGAGCTAGCTGGTTTTCTGCGAAAACTATTGAAGTAGTGCGTTTATCTTTGAAGGGCGTAGGTGTCACGAAGACAGGAGATGGATAGACAAACGACTTGCGAAAGGTGGGTGGTTAAAAGGGCGTAGCCCAGATCAGATGTTAAAGTTATTTTTTTTTCTTTAGTGTAAAAAGAAGGCCAAATAAAAACAATAAAAAAGTAGGCTTGGAGACAGCCATCTTTTAAAAATTACGTAGTTGTTTATTTAGAAATTTTGTACTTTTTAAAATCCTGGTGGCTAAAAAGAAACTTAAACTTTGAGGGCAAAATGCTTGGTAGCGGAACGAACTGTATAAAATTTTTTGAAAAATGTTTCAGAAGAGATAATATGGACATGAGTAAAATTTATTTGTCTCCTTTGGTTTCCTTTTTTATAGGAGGGTTAAGCAGTCCCTAAGATTTTCAATGGGTATGTGTAAGAGACAGGTAAGGCATCAGGAAAGAATTATATTTGTAAACTGTTCTTATAGAATGGGGGAGATGAAGTGGCAAAAGGTTTTTTAAAAAACTCGGCAAAGTTTTGAACCTCGGCTGTTTATCAAAAACATAGCTCTCCGCAAAAAGGATGTTGTATGGAAAGTGGCACCTGCCCAATGGTTGTCTCCAAAAGGGTTTGTAGGGCGCGCTAATAAGGACAATTGAATGGCCGCGGTAACCTTGACTGTGAAAATGTAGCATAATCAATAGTCAATTAATTGTTGACCGGTATGAATGGTATCACGAGGGTTTCACTGTTTTAAAAAATCTCCAATGAAATTGAGATTGGGGTGAAGACGCCCCATCCAAATTGTAAGACGAGAAGTCCCCATGGAACTTTACTGGAGGCTTATAGTACGGATATTAAAATAAAGGCTGAAGGGTCTTTTTTGTTTTTATAGAAGGGTTCAAGGTAAGAGGGACAGTTTCATTGGGGCGATGGCTTTTTAAAAAGTAACAAAAGTGAGCTAGAAATATAAGTTTGATTGTGAGGGTGAGGGCCCGAGCAGACACTCTAGGTGGGCGGAAGTGACCCGTTATTTTTGAATGAAAAAGTTAACGATAAACAAATAAAAGTTACCCTGGGGATAACAGCGCGATAACGTTTACGATTTGTCAATGACGATGTTTGCGACCTCGATGTTGAATTGTGGCATCCTGGGGAGCAGAAGCCCCCAAAGGTTGGTCTGTTCGTCCATAAAAGCCACACATGATTTGAGTTAAAAGCGTGGTGACACAGCTTGGTTTCTATCTACAATTTGAAAAACATAAAAAATGCATTTTTTAGTACGAAAGGAATGAGAATTGACGACCTTTTGATAATGTGACGGGCGGAAGAAACCACTGGTAGCATCTAAGTGGCGTTTGTTTTTTTTTGTTTACACATTAAATTATGTATCTTTTGATTTTAGGCCTCCCTTTATTGGGTGCTATTGTAGCGGGCTTA